ATCTCTAATTCTAATCTTCCTCCCCAATCAGATATTATGGTGCCGGTATAGACCGAAATTCCGTTATGGTCCAATTCTGACCGGTAATAGATACCGGGGCTTTGCAATATTTGACTGATCACAATTCTGTATAGTCCATTTACTATAGAAGTTCCCAGGGAATTCATTAGAGGAATGTTTCCAATAAAAATTGTTTGTTCTTGCATATCCCTACGGGTTTTCCAAATTAATCCTGCGGATACGTATAATTCAGAAGAATATGTGAGTGATTCATATACAGCATCTCTTTCTTTTATCAATGGTTCTACCAATTTATATGTTTCCACAAATAATTGAAATTCAATTTCTTGATCTGGATCTTCAATTTTTGGAAACTTAGAAAGTTCTTCTGTTAAGCCATGATCAATGAACCTACAAAACCCTTCAAATTGTATCTGATTAAACCCAGGTATTGTAGACATTCTCTCATTTCCACCCCCAAGCATTTTATTTATTTCCCATTTATAAAAAAAAATCCCATTATTTGCTTATTCATCATCAAATGGATCGATCTAGCAATGATGGAATTTATATTATGTTTACTGAATCACATGAAATTTTACCTAACTCCATAGGTGTAATAGATGTAATGCATGAAATACATATGAACGTAGGAATAAAGAGACTTTGATACTCAAATTGGAATTTGCAACAACTACAAATGAAATACAAAGGAATTGGTAAATTCTATTTAGACTTATGGAGTTTTGTATAGAATATCTATATCAAAACAAAAGTGAGTCAATTTCTACCATTATTATGATATTCCAATCCGATTGGGTACTATAAATAGATTCGGGATTTGATCTGTAGAAACAATATAGAATTTTTTTGTATTTTTTTAACAACATGGAACTTTTTTGTGGATTCCACTGTTAAAAAAAAATTCGCATAGAAGAGAGATATTTTACCTATACCTATATTTTTTTTAGTAGAATTCGTAGAATACGATTGAAGTATGTATGAAGACTTGTATTTATTAATAAACATGTGCAGATATATATATAGTTATATATATCTACTCCTTTATTACAGTTCTATGGGGGACACCACAGTCAGACTCTATCCAAATTTCTATTTTCTATTTAATGATAATTAAAAAAAAAAATTGTAAAAATTGAATTACGAAAATTTCCTATAGGCATCTTATATAGATAAGATACCCAATTAGATTTAGATAATAGTAATCCTTTATGTTCTGGGGTTTACATATACTCATAATCGCTATTATAATTTTAATTAAGAAGGATTTTTTTATGGTTATGGAAACGAATCAATACGGATTAGTAATGATTAGTTATCTATCAATTTTTATTTAGTTAGATAAGGTATCAATTTTGGGATTTTTTTCTTATATCATTAGGGAAACCGAATTTTCAATTTAAATCCAAGAATCATTTATGAATTCACAGTCAATAGTTAAAGTTAACGGTTCCCATTTGTCCTGAATTTTTGCTTTTGTGACCGAAAATCCCCATTTTATTTTTTTTTTTCTTTCAATAGAAAAAGAAAGCAAAGTTTTTCGGTTTTTAGTTTTAGATATTGTGTGTTGTAAGATACTATCAATCGAAGAGATAGAGCCAATCCAATATTTTGTATCGTTTTGGCGGCATGGCCGAGCGGTAAGGCGGGGGACTGCAAATCCCTTTTTCCCCAGTTCAAATCCGGGTGCCGCCTCATCAACAAACAAAAGAATCGAAATACCTTCTTATGTTTTGCTGATATAACTTTATCATTTTTTTTTCCAGCAGAAGAGAAGAAAAAAAAAGCCTCTTTAGATTTGCTTGATTCTAAGCATCGTTGGGGTTCTCTAAAATGCTATAAATCCTTGCGTCTAGGTTTGAAGAATTTAGTAGATTAATGAAAAATAATCGTTAAATCTTGATATGATAGCCCTTCGACTACTAATGTAGTGTCTACTGATTGGGTCTTGAATTAGGGAATCTAATTTCATTTTTAGTTACGGAAAGGAGGAAGATACTTTATATACGATATACGGACTCATGAAAGTATCTGAGTGCTCGAGCATTCAATCAATATTATATTGAATGGATAATTGGCTTTTTTTTTTTTTTATTTTATATTTCAATCTTAAAAAAAGAAATTCTTTCTTTTCAATAAGCTCTAGTCACACGTGTAATAGGCCATCCCATCTCCCGATTGTTTCATAGAGACAATCGGGAGACAGTAAAGATTAGATCAAATGAGAAAGGAATAATAGGGGTATGTGATAGATAGTGATCTATCTTGATTCTCCATTTTTAGACTTTTTACTTAATGTAATGAAATGCAGGGCAACAAAAGAAAGACTAGGTCTTATTATTCCTACATGTTACTAACACTCCTTTGATACTTCCAAGAGTTTCTCTGCCTTTTTTATTTATTTGTGCTTAATTTTTTCGATTATACTAGAAATCATATAATAATAATAACTTGTTATAATTCGATTTTTGGCTTGTTTCATCAATGGTGTTGTGCCCGAATCTCTTTTTGACTATGCGCTAGTGATTCCACTATTATTAGTGAATAATAATTATTAGTGAGCAATAATGGAATAATTCTTTTATATTCATAGAGATAGGGGACATAATTCACATGGATATGGTAAGTCTCGCTTGGGCTGCTTTAATGGTAGTCTTTACATTTTCTCTTTCACTCGTAGTATGGGGAAGAAGTGGACTCTAGAAGTACTACTAATTGAAGAATCAAACTGTATCGATTGTTTTTGTTTTATTTTATAGATCGTTCTGCAAAACTTTTTTTCTTTGATTTTTTTTTTGAACAGTAAAAAAAAAAAAAGAGTTCTGTTATTATTATAAGTTTTTAAGTGGATACATACTTTCGACACGAAAGAACATAGACATAGTGGTTGTCCAATGAGATACTACGCATAATAATATACTACCTCATAATAAGATAGTACCTCGGGGTAGCCACCCACATATTACGTGCTTACCACTTGTTTTATTTATTATTATTAGTATTTTAGTTATTTTCAAAATAGGATTTATCCTTGGTTTATGGAACTCATTTCATATTTCATATCATGGTTCAAACGTTAAAGATGGGGTTTTCTAATTCTTTTCGAAACGAAATCCGAAGATAAAAAGTTCCCACGGAACCGAACCCCTGGATCATCTGTCAACTGCTCAATCAATTACTTCTTTCGAATGCTAAAAAAAGATTAGTGGACTTTCGATTATTTCATTTCAGATTCATTGGAATCAACATGAATTATGAAGCAAAGAAATAGAATTGGGCCACTATGTATATTATATTAACATTACATATATGTAATTGATATGATATCTATATATAAATAGAAAGATATATATTATAGATTCATCTATATTCAAATTGATCTATATTCAACCTCTATTTTTATACAGTACAATTTTATACACTTCAATAACAATAATAGATAGTATGGTAGAAGGATTCATATATTTCTTTCTACCATACTATCGGATCTCATAGAATACTTCTCTCGTAGAATACTGATAATTCTAGTCCGCCAATTTCATTTAAGACGCGCAATTTTAATCCTTTTCATTTTTCTTATCTTCAAGCATTGATAAGAACTAAAAAGGCAAGGTTAATTCAAATTAATCACTTTGACTTATTGTTTTTACGTATATTATAAGTAAAAAGGCGGTAGGAACTAGAATGAACAGTGCAGTAGCAATAAATGCGAGAATATTTACTTCCATAATCTCATCGTTTCATTTTTTTTTTATTCGCAATAACTCGGGATTTAATCCCATAGAGATGATAAATGTTTCGCTTGTAAATTCAATGGGATGCATTGCATCTCGATGATATCGAATCGTATTAAAATATCATGAATAACAATATCGGAGCTATCAAATCGATTCATCGTCGAGAATTGAATAGTATAACATAGGAAGATCTTTTATCCATACCGAATTGAAACAAAATGGGATTCCTGATGCAATCAAGAATTTCTTTACTTTTTTTTATTTCTAATTTTTTGTATTCTTTCTTTTCTATAATCTACTGCCCTCTTGTCCAATGCAATCATCTGATGAAGTCTCATCAGACTACCTTTACCCTCACATTGGTTATAAACAAACTCAAGCAAACAATAGCACGGATATATTTTGCTTTAAGACGAAAAATTAGATCAAAGTTGACTATGTTAAATTGATTTTGTATCGTCCAAATTCCCTTTGTGTATGTGCTTCCCGGAAACGTATAGTACTCTATTCCATTACAAAAATCGGGCGTAATCAAAAAAGCTAGACCCAGTACGGTATTCCTTCGAATCCTGAATATGATGCTACCAATAATTGTGGTAATTCACATATGTCACATATGTCTTTCTCCCATCAATCAGTACTCGTTGAAGAAATAGAAATTCCCATATTTTTTTTTGATGAAAAATGTGGAAAAAAAAAAAGAGAGATCCCGTTTGGAATAAAATTCAGTTATCTTATTTGTTCTCTCTTTCACAGGAAAGGAAGAGATGAATTGATGTATTTTTTTATTGGATTTGGATTGGATCTATCGGGACTGACGGGGCTCGAACCCGCAGCTTCCGCCTTGACAGGGCGGTGCTCTGACCAATTGAACTACAATCCCAGGGAAATAAAGTGTACAACATATGTTGTTGATTTAATTTCCTTCAAACCTTTCTATGCAGATTTTTGATTCGAATTGTCATATTCTAACAGACAGAGACGCGAGTAATAGATTGATATGCGCGGAGACATGTACTTTAGTGAGAGGAGCATGGATTAATAGTTATTTTTTCGTTATTGTAAAATTGATTAATAATCAATCTGTCAATGAATAAAAAATGAGTTTTTTTTTTACTTTATTCTTTTCGTAAATTTATTTTTTTCTGAAACTTTCTATTTACAGATCCTGATATGAATCGAGATCATCATTATCAAGATCTGAATTTGTGGGAAAAAGAAATAGAAAAAAATAACAGTAGA